CCATAGAGTCTTCTGACAAAAAATTCGGCACACTCCAAGATGTTCTTTTTTTACATAAAAATGTATTCGCTCAAGAAGGACTCCAGAAGATATTAATCGTAAAAAAGAGGATTGTTTACAAGGAAACACTAATAGAAATTCGTATTCATATATATATAAATTATATAAGAACCAAAATAGTCTTTTATTTTCTTTTGAAAATACGTAAATAGATTTTTTCGGAATAATGAGACTATTCCAATTATAATATTCGTGGAGAAGGAACTGCAATAAATGTAAAGAGAGAACATCCTGGATCCAGGATTGAAGCATTTGGACCAAGATTTCCATATGGACGGGATAGGGTATTAGTATATCGGAAAGATAATTTAAATGCAATAATTTATCCTCTAAAAAAGGAAATATTGAATGACTAGATTGTAAATTGTGAGATTTTGGTATTTCTTTTTCTTCAAGGGAAGATATTAACTGCAGCGAAAATGGAATTTCTACAATGACTGCAAAACCTTCAGATAGAATCTGAGAAAAAAAATGAAAATAATTGTTATGCCCAACAAATATATTTTGGTAAATATCATTAACCGAATAAATCAAATAATTTTTTTGATACATTCGAATAATTAAACGTTTCACAAGTACTGAACTAAATTTATTGTCATAACCCGAGGAGTTTTGGGGTTCATAAAAAATTGAACTATTTAACCCATGATCATAAGCAAATACGTAAATATATTCTTGAAAGAGAAGTGGATATAGAAACTGTTGTTGCCGAGATCTATCTTCTTCTAAATATCCTTGTAATTCTTCCATTTATATTTCCACGTGAAGCAGAGGTAGAAGGAACTTCTTGAGTTATAAAATAACTGATACATAGTGCAATATGGTCAAAACAGAGTATTATGTATAATAAAGAAGATTATGTATATATACAATAATAATAAAAAACCTGTAAAGGAAAGAGGGAATCCAATCAATAGGTTTTTTTACTCCCCTTTTTCTATCAAAAATGGTTTATCTTCGTTATAATTACAAGAGGATAATGACCCTTTATTTTTGCAACCTGATTGCTCTTTTGATTTTGGAATTAATTATCTTTATCAGTATACTGTTTCTTTTACACATTCGTCTCTAACCCATAATAATCAATATTTAGGATTCATAAAAAAAAAAAGAATCAATGGTCTCCTCACGGGAGACCCCATCCTTTCCCGTACCAGGCACTAATCCATTTTTAACGTCTAACTAGATCGGGTAATCATTTAGTTCAAATTAAGAACATAAGCTCGTTGCTTTTTGGTTTATCAGAATTGGAATTGGAGCCATGAAGCTCTATCCATTTATTCACTAGACCAAACTATAAATTTGAATTTGTTTTGTCCACTTCCCTACCAAAAAAAATTGTAAGAATTGAGTAAGGAGAAATTCTTAATTTCACTTTCATTTTAATTTGAAATTTTTTCAATGAAAATAAAATAATAAATCTATTATTTTATTATATTACGTATTACGACATGCTGCTTTTTCCATTCATTACCTTTGAGGATCAGTCGTGGTCTTATAGACTCTACCAAAAGTCTGGACGAATTTATTGCTTCATCAAAATGTGTAAAAGATCATAGTCGCACTTAAAAGCCGAGTACTCTACCGTTGAGTTAGCAACCCAACCCTTCAAAACAAAAGTTGGATATGTAGATACGATCGAAATAAAAAACCAATTGAATTAGACTGCGCGACCCCATCAAAACATTGAACTAAGAACAAATCTTTCTTGTTGATTTATTGATCAATTAGAAAAAAATGTATAGATCATAGTAAAAAACACCAAATTCCTAATAGAAATGCCAAAATTCCGACGGACCAACCGTTTATTTATACATTTTTTTATTTAACCCGAGTTAAGGAAAAAAAAACATCTTCTATGACAGTAAACAAACCCGGCAATACAAACCCGTCATTTGACTGAAGTGAATTGAAAACCAAATCCAATAATACAATATAGGATAGGGTCAGGATAAAGAGATTTCTTTATCTACGATCAATTATATTTGTTCAATATAACATTGTCAATATAAATATGACTAGAATGGTGATAAAACGAATAAAAAACTGAAGTAAATCAAATAAAGATTTTTGTTGGATTGGCACAAACAAAAAAAAAATATAAATAAATCAGAAATTTTTATAAAATAAGGAAGAGATAAAGACAGACAGGTTTATTCAATCAATAAAGGATAAACAAGATTAATTCCTTGTTTGTTGCTGGATTCCTATAACAGGAAAAGGACAGATTATATATAATAAATTGTAAGTAAATAATTACACTATATATATATTTATTCCTCCCCCCTTTTTTTCTTTATTTTGGTCTTTTTTTCTTTATTTTGGTCTTTTTTCTTTTAATTAACTTTTCATTTTAACTAATTAACTTTAACTCGAAATTTTTTCTTTAAATAAATCTGCTTTCCTAAAAATGTCAGAAACAGTTCCTGTTGGTTGAGCACCTTTTTCAAGGAAATATAGAATAGCAGGAACGTTTGAATAAGTTTGATTATTTATCGGATCATAAAAACCCACTTTTCGAAGATCTCTCCCTTCTCGTCGGGATCGAACATCAATTGCAACGATTCGATAGATGGCTCATTGGGATAGATGCACATAAACAATCTCCCCCAGAAACGTATAAGAGGTTTTATCCTCATACGGCTCGAACTCGAGAAAAAAAAATTTAATTCGTACTCATAACTCAAGTTGGGTAATTCTGACATAGTCCCAGGGGAATCCTTAAACATTTATTGAGCCGTCTCTAACCTCTTTTGTTTGTCTCATCCCGAGTCAATTATTCTGATCCCTTTCTTGAGACAATTGAAAATAGTGTTTCCTTGTTCCGGAATCCTTTATCTTTCTTTTGTAAAATCATTGGATTTAGACATTACTTCGGTGATCCTTACTCCTTTTCAAAAGGGCAGCAACATACCTTTTGTTTTTTGTTATTTTCTTCTATATAAATGGAATACCCATAGAAATAGAATACGAAGAATTGATTTCCTAGGATACACCTTTCTTTTTATTGAAAAAAAAAGTTTTTTTTTTTTTTTTACTTGTTTCAAGTTTAAACCTTTCGATTTTTTTATATTGATATTGAGGATATATTTACAAAGTTGGTCTAACTTATTGATTGATTAGCACTAACCCTAGATTCTTCCCCTTGATAAATAAATCAATCTTTTCTACTCGAGCTCCATCACGTACTATCAATCTAAGACAAATTAGATTCCTAACGGAACAGAACAAATTATGTCGAGACAAGAGCATCTTCATTTTTATGGAAAATGGTGGATGTAAAAATCCACAGCCGATCATGTCCTTCAAGTCGCACGTTGCTTTCTACCACATCGTTTCAAACGAAGTTTTACCATAACATTCCTCTAATATAAAAAAATAAAATTCAATTGAATTTCAAACCACGATGAAATATATTTAACCTTAAATATATTTCATTTAATATGTGTAATCATGAATAGTCATTGGCTCAACAAGCAGTATATAATAGTCCATACTTTCTACCTATGGATAGAAAAGTATTCTATATACTTTTTGCGAATCTGGGATAAGGATAAAGTTCAGTAAGGATCAAATTTATTTACCTCGATATTCTATCATATGAATAAAACATATTTATAAAAAAAAAACGTTTGCTAAAGACTCATTTACATCTCCAACAGATTGTTCAAGATGGTCAATCATGAAGGATACATATTTATATAATATAACAAACATAACAAACAAAAAAACTATAAAACTAAAATTTCTTAATTTTAATTTAATATGTTTAGTTTAAAAAACTGGAGCAAAATCCATTATTAATCAAATAAACTCGTCCAACGACCCCAAAACAAAAGGTCGTAAATTTCTAGAAACTATTGATTTATCATATTTTTTCAAGTACCAACCAAGAGTTCATAAAAAAAATATTAAATATTATTAAATAAAAAAAAATATTATTAAACATATTACAATTATTTACAATTATATAATTACAATTATATTATATATATGAGTATAGGATTTTACCTTGTTTATTTTATATGATATGATCATATGGATTTTTTATGGTTATATGGTATATGGATTTTTTTGTATTTTGTTTTACTTCAGGTTCGACAATTTTTCCATCAATTTCATAAAAAAGTTCAAGTACAAGTATATGAAATATACTAATTTCCCCCAATCCTTACTTTACATTACATGGATTTACAAACATATATTTACAATAATTTTTATTTGAGGAATCTAAGATATAAGATAGAAAGAAATGGAATTCCGACAATTCTCCTATTTTGTTACCATACCACAACTTTAGAGGTTTTCTAAGACTGATGATGAAACTGATGAAATTAGTAACAAAAACTCGCTACTCTTTAGTATCATCTCCACATAGAAAAATTGGGATACCGATTTTTTACTTTAGGCGTTGTGTGGAAGGGAAGAGGGATGCCTTTGTTTCACGCTGCAATTCAGAATGCATTATGTGATAATTCACATTTGATGAATATGTTATATTCAATTTAGTTAAATGGGTAACTAACTTAAAAATGAATATAACATAGTACGAGCATATTCTGAATGTGAATGATAAACCAAAAAATAATTTTAATTAAAAATGAAAAAAAAAATACATTCTAAGAATTCAGAACAACTTTTTGTTCTCTTAAAGATTTTTTGTTTTATGTGGGATACAGTGTGATCCTATCTTCTGTTTCTGATAGATAGGATCTGGGACGGAAGGATTCGAACCTCCGAGTAACGGGACCAAAACCCGCTGCCTTACCGCTTGGCCACGCCCCATTTTTATCCTTTGGCACTAGTAAAGACTACTAGTCTTATTAGTTATTGGTCAACCCCCCCCCCCCAAAAAAAAAAAATACCCAAAAAAGTACATTACATAATACGTAATACATAATAAATACATATGAAAAATAAATACATATGAAATACATATGTAGCATATTTTTGTTGCTAGGATTTAAGACATATAAATTATATATATAATGTAAAAAATTCATTGATCATTACATAGAATTCAATTAAGATAATATATGAAAGTAGAATTCCTTTCTTTTTCATTTTTCCCTTATAAAAATAATTCAATCAAAATAAAATTATCTAATACACAAGAACGAAATGTTTGTTATGCTTAATATCTTTAGCTTAATCTGTATCTGTCTTAATTCTGTCCTTTATTCAAACAGTTTTTTCTTTGCCAAATTGCCCGAAGCTTATGCGGTTTTCAATCCAATCGTAGATGTTATGCCTGTTATACCTCTTTTCTTTTTTCTATTAGCCTTTGTTTGGCAAGCTGCTGTAAGTTTTCGATAAAATTTTTAATACTTTGCCAAATAGACTCATTTTGCCAAATCCAAATCGATTCATGATTTATTCGATAATAAAATTCGAAAAATGAATAAGATCGACTAAGTATTACATTATTATTATAAACCCTCGATTCAAAAATTTCAATTATTGTATAAAAAATTTCAATTATTGTATATTAATATTAAATAACCGCAAAGATGAATTTGGATCAGCTTATTTACTCGTTCTCACCTTTCAGTGAGCAAAGAGTTTACTGGGTCTAGGTCCCGTACAATACCTAATTGTCGATATGACAAGAAGTTTTTTGTAAGTTGTAAGTAAGAAAGAAAAATCTTATTACATACAATACAAAGAAATTCGTAAAAATGACTTTCTTTTACAAAATTGAATTTTTTTGTTTTGCAGGGGGTCGTGTAAAATTAAACAAACAAATTAAACAAAATAGTAGATGTGTTGAAAAGAAAAAATAGGTAATCTATTCCCTTTTTCGAAAATAAGATTATTTTGGAGGTTGTGTAATGCTTAGTCTTAAACTCTTTGTTTACACAGTAGTGATATTCTTTGTTTCTCTCTTCATCTTCGGATTCTTATCTAATGATCCAGGACGTAATCCTGGACGTGAGGAATAATTTTTTTTTCTAAACTTTTCTTATTATTTTATCTATTCTATAAATTTACCTATGATAAATTCAAGGAATTGAAATTCCTTTTGAAAGTTCGAAATCGAAAGTATCAAGCGGGTCGAGTAATCAGAGCGAGCGGAGAAAGAGGGATTCGAACCCTCGGTACGAATAATTCGTACAACGGATTAGCAATCCGACGCTTTAGTCCACTCAGCCATCTCTCCAAACTCCAAATGGAAAAGAAAATCGAAATAATTTAAATTAAAGAAATTATGGAGAATTCAATATTTTCTTTATTTTATTTTAATATTTCATATATTATGAATTAATATTAATATATATTACTATTACTATTACATATATACATATATATATTAATATTACATATATACATATATATTAATATAATATTATTATATTATAATATTATAAATTATTATTTTATAATATTATAAATTATTATTTTATAATATTTTATAATTAAATAAAATGCAATTATAAAATTTTATATTAGGAATTTCCTATTTTTCATTAATATAAAATAAGTAAGTTCAGAGTAAATAAAGAACGAATTTGATCAGGAATTACATTTAGATAATGATTCGAAACAAGTATCTACAATACAATAGAAAGAATACCTTACTTCTTTGATTTTGTACGAAAGATTTATTCCCCCGGCCCTGGCCGGGTCTTAGTTAAGTACCGGCCAGGCCAGTACCTCTTTTTGTCTAGCTTCAATGACCCCTTCAATCCGAAAATACTAGCAATCCAACAAAACAAGGATATATATATATAGTCTTATTGAAATTTATGTATGTTATTTAAAAAATTCGAAAATTTGAAAAGCTTTGTGCCCTTTACCCTTTTAAGTCCCTGGCTAACAGGACTAAATATGCGTCAACACCATAATTTGGATCCTATCTTGATTGCGTCTCACTCCTTTGTTCGACAAATAGTCCATTTATATACAATAATGTATATGTAGCGGGTATAGTTTAGTGGTAAAAGTGTGATTCGTTCTATTAAAAACTTAAATAGTTAAGGGAAGGGGTATCTCCGTTTTTTTCATACTCCGATCAAAAACTTTATTTCTTAAAAAGGTTTAATCCTTTACCTCTCAATAGCATATTTGAGGAAGAACATACATTCTCACGATTTGTATCCAAAGTCCTATTAGAAATTTTTTTTTTATTTTTAATAAAAAAAAATGGATTATGTAGTCGTGAAACATAATTTTTTTGAACTGGATCCAGTCTTCCAATTGAATAAGTATGACTAAGGATCCATGGATGAAGATACAAAAGTTTAGTTCCAATCGTAACTAGATCTTCTATTTTGGTGTTGTAAAAGGGAAATTGAAGCCAAACAAGCTGGAAGAGAGTGGTTTTGGTTTACTAGAACCACCCGCATCGCATATTGTTTCCGCATCGCATATTGTTTCAGCTCGGTGGAAACGAAATTCTTTTCCTCAGGATCCTGCCAGTAGAAATAGAGAACGAAGTAA